TATTCTTAATTCTTATGATATTTTTGACTTTAGAGCATCTTTTCAATCATCTTTCCTTTTCGATCGTTTCAATTGTAATTACAATTTATTTAATAACTTTAGTAGTCAACGAAATAGTAGAACTAGATGATTCGTTAGAAAAGGGTATGATACTTACGTTTTCCTGTATAACGGGATTATTAGGCATTCGGTGGACTTTTTCGGGTCATTTCCCGTTAAGTGATTTATATGAATCATTAATTTTCCTTTCGTGGAATTTTTATATTATTCATATGATTCCTTATTTTAAAAAACAGAAAAAAATGTTAAGTGCAATAACGGCACCCGGTGCTATTTTTACCCAGGGCTTTGCTACTTCGGGCTTTTTAGCCCAAATGAAACAACCCACAATTTTAGTACCTGCTCTCCAATCCCAGTGGTTAATGATGCATGTAAGTATGATGATATTGGCTTATGCAGCTCTTTTATGTGGATCATTATTATCAGTAGCTCTTCTAGTCATTACATTTCAAAACACTATAACTCCTTTTGGTAAAAGAAAACTTTTATTAAACGAGTCCTTGTTCTTTGAGAAGATCCAATCCACGAATGAAGAAAACAACATTTTACAAGGCACCTATCTCTTTTCTCTTAGGAATTATTATAGGTCCCAGTTAATTGAACAATTAGATCATTGGAGTTCACGTGGTATTGGTCTAGGATTTATCTTTTTAACCATAGGTATTCTTTCAGGAGCAGTATGGGCTAATGAAGCGTGGGGATCCTATTGGAATTGGGACCCAAAGGAAACGTGGGCATTCATTACTTGGACCATATTCGCGATTTATTTGCATATTAAAACAAATATAAATTTGAAAAGTGAAAATTCTGCGATTGTGGCTTCTATAGGATTTCTTATAATTTGGATATGCTATTTTGGGGTCAATCTATTAGGAATAGGATTACATAGTTATGGTTCATTTTTATTAAAAAATTGAATTGAAGAAAGGACCTAACCTGACGAATACAACCACAGAACAGGGTATATCCCATATACATATAAAAAGAAGCAGGCCTCGTCGAGAACCATTTCAATCAAGTAGTATAGTGATTCAAATGGTTCTCACAAACGTCAAACTATCCGATTCAAATTCCAATTCGTTTTTTTGCGTTACGTAAAAAAGTTTTTTTAATTAAAACTATCTATAAAAAAAATTCGATAGAATAGCTTGTACCTTCTCAACCGATAATGAGAGAACGAAATCGGGGTAAATGCCAATACCTATTACTGGTAGAAAGATAACTAGTGAAACAAATAACTCTCTCGGACCCGAATCAAAAAAAGAAGAGTTTGCACTATTTAATAACTTGTATCCATAGAACATTTGCCGTAACATAGATAATAAATAAATAGGAGTTAATATCATTCCAATTGCCATGCCAAAAGTAATTAGGACTTTTGACATTAAAAAAAATTTTTGACTGGTAATTATTCCAAAAAAGACTATTAATTCGGCAAAAAAACCACTCATGCCCGGTAACGCAAGGGAAGCCATTGAAAAAGTAGTGAAGAGGGTGAATATTTTTGGCATTGAAACGGCTATTCCGCCAATTTCGTCGAGATAAACAAGACGTATTCTATCATAACTAGTTCCTGCTAGGAAAAAAAGCGCAGCACCAATAAATCCATGAGAGATTATTTGTAAAATGGCCCCGTTGAATCCCGTATCAGTTATAGAACTAATTCCGATAATTATGAAACCCATATGAGATACAGAGGAATATGCTATTCTCTTTTTTAAATTACGTTGACCCAGAGATGCTGAAGCTGCATAGATTATTTGTATTGTGCCTACTATCACCAACCAAGGAGAAAATATAGAATGAGCGTGAGGTAATAATTCCATATTGATCCGAACCAACCCATAGGCTCCCATTTTTAAAAGGATTCCGGCTAAAAGCATACAAGTACTGTAATGTGCTTCTCCATGGGTATCTGGTAACCATGTATGTAGAGGTATAATCGGCAATTTGACAGCAAAAGCAATAAGAAATCCAATATAGAATATTATTTCTAATCCCGCTGGATACGATTGATTAGTTAACGTTTCCAAATTTAATGTTGGTTCGGTAGAACCATATAACCCAATACCCAGAACTCCCATTAACAAAAAAATGGAACCCCCTGCAGTGTACAAAATAAACTTTGTCGCTGAATATAGACGCCTCTTTCCTCCCCATATGGATAAAAGTAGATAAACGGGAATTAATTCTAATTCCCACATTAGAAAAAAAAGTAAAAGGTCTCGAGAAGAAAATAATCCTATTTGACCACTATACATTGCTAACATCAAGAAATGGAATAATCGGGAATCCCGAGTAACCGGCCAAGCCGCTAAAGTAGCTAAAGTCGTGATGAATCCCGTCAGTAAAACGGGTCCTATAGAAAGCCCATCTATTCCCAATCGCCAGTGGAAATTAAAAAAGCGAATCCAGTTATAATCTTCGGCCAGTTGTATTAATGGGTCGTCTGGCTGGAAATGATAACAGAATACATAGGTTGTTAGTAGGAATTCTAAAATACATATACACAAAGTATACCATCTAATTACCTTATTGCCCCTATGAGGTAGAAAGAAAATGAATGAACCCGCAAATATAGGCAAAACGACAATTAAGGTTAACCAAGGAAAAAAATTCATGGTAAAGACAAAATACACTTGGACTAAAAAACCCGTACTCGAATAAGCCGAAAATAAAATATAGATTTTTTATTTCGTTTTAGTTCGAGCGCGGGTTTTTGTCGATAAAAAAATCAAAGGGATTCGATTGGAGTTTTCTGGAACGTATTAATAAGCTAGACCCATACTGCGGGTTGTTTCATGCCACAAATAAACCCGAACACTCAAAAAATCGGTTGGACAGGCGGATTCGCATCTCTTACAACCAACACAGTCCTCTGTTCTTGGGGCGGAAGCTATTTGTTTAGCTTTACACCCGTCCCAAGGTATCATTTCTAATACATCTGTGGGGCAGGCTCGGACACATTGAGTACATCCTATACATGTATCATAAATCTTTACGGAATGTGACATTGGATCTATACCTGTTTTTGAATCTCATGAATTTTCGATCTAGTATAACCCTGTATTGTATGTAAATGAATTATCTATTTAAAGACCAGACGAATCGATGATTCACCAGAATTTGTCGAATCAACTTTTTCTGGGTCGGTTTTGAAAAGAGGTACAAAATACTTTGATTTCTGAGTTTTTTGAAAATTCTACATATCTAGTAATCTAATTTGAATTGCTAACTATTCAAATTTCTAGAATACTAATATTATCAAAAATAATACTACTTATTCAACAAATTCGATTGATTAATACGAGTTGATTTTCTGTTACGATAAATTGCCGAAACAATAGCCAGCCCAATAGCTGCTTCAGCGGCTGCAATCGCCATAACAAAAATGGAGAAAATGTTTCCTTTCAACTGACGACTATCAAAAAAGTCAGAAAATGTTACGAAATTTAGATTCACCGCATTCAATATAAGTTCCAGACACATAAGAGCTCGAACTAAATTTCGGCTTGTGATTAATCCATAGATACCGATCGAAAATAAATAGGCACTCAAAACAAGTACATGTTCGAGCATCATTGAGCAACTCCTTATTAATCTTGATTTATTTCATTTCAATATGAACAAGAATTTAATTCACTCGAATATAACAAAAAAAATACGGAGCAAAGAAAGATGGTAGTAATAGATTGACTTTTCTATTTTCTATTATAGTATACATAAATGAAAATAGAATTGAAGGAATACGAGAAAACGGAATAACGTTTGCTTTGGAAGGATGCTTTTCAAGATTTTTCATTTTATTGACGGGCCACGGCAATTGCACCTATCAAAGCAACTAAAAGAATTATAGAAATGAGTTCAAACGGGAGAAAAAAATCTGTTGATAAATGAATTCCAATTTGTTGACTATTATTTATCAAATCTTGTTCTATAATCTGGTTGAATTTTGTAGTCCAAATAATTCCGTACCAGGACGTATTTAGAATAGTACTAATTAATAAAACAAAAATACTGGTACAAACTAACAAAGTAATTCCGTCCCCAAGAGTCCAAAGACGGAAATTTTTGTCATATTCTAACCCGTTGACGAACATTACAGCAAATATTATTAAAACATTTATAGCTCCTACGTAAATAAGGAGTTGTGCAGAAGCTACAAACTGAGAGTTTGCTAGAATATAGAATAAAGATATACAAACAAGAACCAATCCCAACGAAAAAGCAGAAAAAATTGGATTGGTAAATAATATCACCCCTAGGCCTCCTACTATAAGACCTGATCCCAGAAAGACTAAAAGAAAATCATGTATTGGTCCAGGTAAATCCATTCGATGAAAAAAGATATAAAAATCGGACTCTTTCATGATCTTATTGAACTGACCAGGAGAAAATAAGTTAAGTTGATCTATTTACCTAGTTGAATGCAGCATGCGAATTGATGTCAGTGCGGTTAGTAGACTAATCACGTTCTTTATCTGAAAGGCTAGTTCGAATATAGTTGAAACCATTACATTAAAAAAAATTTCCAAGGAAATCCTCCATTTTCATGAACCACTCAGATCAATAGTTTTTATGTTTCGTTATTTTTCTTTGTAAATAACTAAAAATAAAAAACTTAGTAATCAAAAATGAATCAAGGTATTTCTTTTTTATTTAATTGAGGCCAATTCAAGATCGTTCGAATTGTGTAATCGTCAATTATTGAAATTGGTAAACGGCCTAAAGCAATTTGATTATAATTTAATTCATGACGATCATACGTAGAAAGCTCATATTCTTCAGTCATTGATAAACAATTTGTTGGGCAATACTCAACGCAATTACCGCAAAATATACAGATTCCGAAATCAATACTGTAATTAAGTAACCGTTTCTTTCGAATATCTGTTTCCAATTTCCAATCTACAACAGGTAGATCTATAGGACATACACGAACACATACTTCACAAGCAATGCATTTATCGAATTCAAAGTGGATTCGACCACGAAAACGTTCTGATGTGATCAATTTTTCATAAGGGTATTGAATAGTTACAGGTAAACGATTGGCGTGGGATAAGGTAATCAAAAAACCTTGACCAATGTACCTAGCCGCCCGTACTGTTTGTTGACCATAATTCAGGAACCCAGTTACCATAGGGAACATATCCTAAATATCGATAAAAAAAATTTTGTTTGTTTCTTTCTCTTGTTGGAGACAAGTTATCAATTTAGTTACTAGTGAATAGAAAATATTCTATTTTGCTTAGATTATAGTGAAAGGAGTTGGGAAGAAGTTGTTAATAATAAATTACCTAACGAAATGGGTAAAAGAAATTTCCATCCAAGATTTAATAATTGGTCCATTCTCAGTCTAGGTAACGTCCATCTTGTTGTGATGGAAATGAACAAGACCAAAAAGGTTTTCGCCAGTGTAATGAAAATACCAATTGTTGCTACAAAGACTCCATCCCTTGCATTTATTTCAAAAAGGTCAGGAACAAATATGTACGGAATAGAAAAATTCCAGCCTCCCAAGTAAAGAACTGTTACAAATAATGAAGAAACTAGTAGATTTAGATAGGAAGCAACATAAAATAAACCAAATTTAATACCCGAATATTCTGTTTGATAACCTGCTACTAATTCTTCCTCTGCTTCTGGTAAATCAAAAGGCAATCTTTCACATTCAGCTAGAGAAGAAATTAGAAAAACGAGAAATCCTATAGGTTGACGCCACAAATTCCACCCCCAAAAACCGTATTTGGACTGTGTCTCAACTATATCAACTGTACTTAAACTGTTAGATAATTCTAGTCGCTGATAAGATCACTGTTATCAGCGCTATTACAGAACCGTACATGAGATTTTCACCTCATACGGCTCCTCGAGGGTCCCACATAAATCTAAGGACTGCTTCGATATTATTTAATCTTTCTATTTCTATTTTTGTAGGATAAATAGCGTCAAAAGAAATCGAAAGGTCCTGAATTAGACCAACGGAATTCTGTCTGCTATACTAAAGGGCTTCTGAATTTATCTCATCCTTTACTTTTTGTTATTCGGTTTTTTTATTGAGACTTCATTTTAAACCTTCATAAAGAACTCTTTTTAGAAATAGTAATAGATATCTCGTCCTATCCTTTTTGATTACGAAAAAAAATTACCATGCAGTGTAGCTCTCTTAATACAGTTGGACAGCAAGAATAATCAAAAATTTTGCAATTCCATTTTTTCTATTTTTATTTCTTTTTTTGCTAAAAAAAGTAAAGGATTACTTCGTTCCTGATAGTCATTCACTTTAGCGGTGGATAGCAGCATACTCTAGATCGGAATTTTGGGGAGTACTACTTGATCATTTCTACTAATTTAAAGCCCCAATTAGTATTTCGTTTTTGCGGAATTTTTCCGAGAACTTAGAAAATCTCTATTACTAATCCTTTGTGTACCTTGGTGTTCCTAACCATCCACTCAGTTTTGCTCAATCTCTTCGACAATTCGTGTCATGTATAGTAATAGATGATAGCATGAACTCCAAAGAATCGATCTGTTTAACCCGCTTCAAGCCATGATAACAAATCCACCTGTCTTGGGGTAAATAGTTTTTCTTTACTGCTTCTATTTGCTTCTATTAACCTTGGCGTAATTCTTGTACATAGGAAATGAGACTCAATCTTTTTACTGCGAATTTCAAAGCTGTTTTCTTTCACTCATCTAACTATCTGGTTTAGTTCATTCTTAAAAAACTCTCGAAAGGAAAATGGTGTAAAATTTATGCCTCAACGAATCACACGTAGAGATATTGCTAACACACATAGAGTTAATGGTATTTCATAACTAATAGATTGGGCAGCAGCCCGTAGACCACCTAAAAAGGAATATTTATTATTTGATCCATAGCCTGACATAAGAAGTCCAATGGGAGCAATACTTGAAATGGCGATCCATAGAAAAACACCATTACTGAGATCGACTAGAATCAGTCGATAGCTAAAAGGAATTACTGAATAACTTAGTAGAATTGATATGACTGCTATGGAGGGTCCAAGACTAAATAATCCCCCATCTCCTCTTGCTGGAAGAAGGTTCTCTTTGAAAAGTAATTTTGTTCCATCTGCTAGAGCTTGAAGAATTCCCAAGGGTCCAGCATACTCAGGTCCAATACGTTGCTGTATCCCTGCGGATATTTCTCTTTCTAACCATACAATTACTAGTACACCTATTGTGATTCCCAAAATAAGAATCAAAATAGGTACAAGTATCCATAGAGTCCCATAGACTTCTTTTAAGGATTCCAATATAGAAAAAGAATTAATAGCTTGTACTCCTGTTGTATTAATTATCATTTCAACGATCAATTTCTCCCATAATGATATCTATGCTACCTAGTATTGTCATAATATCAGCCAATTTCATTCTTTTAACTAACTGAGGAAGAATTTGTAAATTGATAAAACCCGGCGGGCGAATTTTCCATCTCCACGGAAAAGAACTCTGATCTCCTATCAAATAAATTCCCAATTCGCCCTTTGGGGCCTCGACTCTTACATAAAGTTCTTGTCTCGATAACTCAAACGCGGGAGACGGCTTTTTACTAATGAATCGATATTCAAAATTATTCCATTCAGGATCTCTTACTATATTAAAGCGCCGGCTTTCCAAATTTTCATAGGGCCCCCCGGGAATTCCTTCTAGAGCTTGCTGAATAATTTTTACGGATTCCACCATTTCCCCAATTCGGATTAAATAACGAGCTAATGAATCGCCCTCTTTCTGCCATTGAACTTCCCAATCAAATTCTTCATAACATTCATAATTATCAACTTTACGAAGATCCCATTGTATTCCGGAAGCCCGTAACATTGGTCCTGACAATCCCCAATTTATTGCCTCTTCTCCGCCAATAATGCCTACCCCCTCGACTCGTTCTAAAAAAATGGGATTTCGCGTAATAAGCCTTTGATATTCAGCAATTGCTGTTAAAAAATACTCACAAAAATCCAAACATTTATCTATCCAGCCATAAGGTAGATCGGCAGCGACTCCTCCGATGCGAAAATAATTATGCATCATTCTCATGCCAGTGGCAGCTTCGAATAGATCATATATCAATTCTCTTTCTCTGAAAATGTAGAAGAAGGGGGTTTGTGCGCCAATATCCGCCATAAAAGGTCCAAGCCATAATAAATGAGAAGCTATACGACTTAGTTCCAACATAATAACTCGGATATAGCTAGCCCTTTTAGGTACTTGAATATTTCCTAATTGCTCTGGTGCATTTATAGTTATTGCTTCTGTGAACATAGTAGCTAAATAATCCCAACGTGTTACATAAGGCAAATATTGTATAATTGTTCGGTTTTCCGCAATTTTTTCCATTCCTCTGTGCAAATAACCCAATATTGGTTCACAGTCAACAACATCTTCGCCATCTAAAGTAACAATGAGTCGAAGAACGCCGTGCATTGATGGGTGGTGAGGCCCCATATTGACTATCATTAGATCTTTTCTTGTAACTGGTCCAGTCATAAAATTTTTCCTTATTTCTTCTTCCATGAATTGCTGAAAACAAAAAGAAGTTCATCAAAATTGAAGATCGAATAAATCAAAGAAAAGAATTATTCAAATTAACGTTTTTTTATCTCTCGAATATTCAATTGGTTAATTAATTCTTTATAGCGTACTCTATTTTTTTTAAAAAAATAAGCCAGAAGTCGTTGACGTTTTCCCAAAATTTTCCGTAGACCTCTCTGAGATGAATAGTCTTTTTTGTGTAATTCCAAATGTGAGCTAAGTCTCCGTATCTTATTGGTGAAAGAGAATACTTGAAATTCAACAGACCCTTTCTTTTCTTCTTGCGAAATAACCGAGATGAATTCATTTTTTGGCATAACTATAGAAATCCATATAAATATATATAACTTCGTCAATTTTTTTATTAATTTCCTATTTTTATTTTACGAATATGAATTTGACTGATCAGTAATAATAATGCGAGGTATTTTGATCTGGTATACACAATAATCAATCCGAATTTCCTTATTGATTCATTTTATGATCTAATTGATACGTCATTGAATTAGTATTCATGTATCAAAAAAGGATGTAAGACAAGGCATATGCGCAGCTATTTATCCACCCGATATCGATATATAGGGTAGGGGATATATAAGACAATTGTATCATCAATCAATTTTCAATCGTGGATACATATGTATCCTTAACATACTGAAACGACTACCATTATTAGTATCAAACCAATAGCGATTCATACAAGCTAAATCTTCTAATCGATAATTGGGCCAAAGAAAGAATTTTAATTTCATTAATTTCATTTTATCTCTATCAAGATCTTTGCTTTCATCCAAAAATTGACCGCAGGTTTTTACCTTGTTCCCATTGCAAAATACTGCATTTTTATCCACACAATTACTATTCCTTGAATTGAAACAACTTAGAATTCTCAATTCTCTACGCCGTCTAGACGATAAAAGATTTTCAGGAACAAGCAAATCATAATGATTTTTGTTTCTATTTTTCGTCATCATTTGGTGTCTTGCAATCGATTCCTCAAAATGATTCTTATCCATAATTTCTCTGTATCTTTTTTGATTCTTTTTTTGTTTAATCTCATGAACCAAAGAAATCCTTATGGTTTGATACATAAGAAATTCTACATTATGTTTTACAGGTATACGAACGGGTTCGATAATAAATATTCCCTCTTTTAGGATTTTTGAAAGATTCAAATCCCGGATTAGCATTGGATCCAGAGTTAACTCCTCCTTCTTAATAAAGCCGAAACCAAACTTTGTTGTCATTCTGCTTTCCTTTTCCCATTCAAGTACGGACAGCGCATAATCGAAGAATTCCATAGTCAAAGGACTCAGCAGCCATTTCAATTGCAAAGCAAAAGATCCTTTCATGAACGCATCTAAGTCTATTTCCCAAGTCCAAATGCTTTTGGATTTCTTTTTCGTTCTACCCATTTTCATATCTGATTTCGTATAAAGTTCTTCCATATATTTTTGTTGGTTTGAGAGAACAGATTCGGGGTTCCCTCGGTTTTGGGCATCTGATGCGAGATCTCTTTGACCTATGGTTTTTTTTTCTTCTTGATTCTCTAATTCAAAATATTTTTTTTCTTTTTCATTTGATAGTAGAAGATCCCCTTTTTTCTTTTTAGTGATATTTTTCTTTTGACTAACATCTTCATTCAAATGAAAAAGAAGTGAATGGATTGGTATAAACCCCGGTTTCATTTTATATACATTAAAAAATAACTCAAATTGTGGGAATAACCAAGGTATCGGCTTCGATACAGGACGATTTAGTCTTTCTTCATTCATTCCCATCCAATCAAAGGGGTTTCTTTTCTTTTTTTGATTGGATGGGTTGATTTCTTTATCTTTATTAATTTTGAGATAAAAAAGACCTTTCGTATCCAAATATTTTCTATCTGGATTTTTTATATACATAAAATAATCTTTTCTTATAAAATGAGTAATAGGGATACTCGCCCCCATATCAACAAATTTCGGTTTATGTATGTTGTAATTATATGAGTCCTTCTTATCTTCATAATAAATCGATTGATATGCTAAAAGATCATATCTATACATTTTTTGAAAATGATCGTTTTTATTTAGCAATAACGAAACCTTTTCCTCTCTTTCAGATGAATCCCGTTTGATTAAATTTTGATTTTCAACCCTACAATGTTGATTGACTCTATTTCGCCATTTTTGCGGTACTAATTTAGACCATTTTTGCTCAGAGAAATCGTATGGATAATGACTCTTTAACCAATTTTTCCATTGATTCCTTCCAGAATTCTGAAGTTTATTATGCTTTAATTCGTAAGAAATTATTCCTTGTCTTCGAAAAGAATCTTTTATTTCATTCTTAAGAAATAAAGATGCTCCGTCATATTGAAGGACAGATCTTAACTTATACAAGTTAATAACCTGGGTTTGTGATAATTTGTAAAATACATAGGCCTGTGACACGAGGGATAATTTAAAAGAAACCCCCGACTTCGTCTGAATCTTATGACGAATACGCGAAGGTGAAAGTTTTTTTTGTATAGTTGAAAGACGCTCAATTATCTTTTTCTCTTTTGTATCAAAAATATATTTTTTTTTGAATTTACGAAAAAGTTTGATAATGATCATGGGCCTATAAAGACTATTAGTAAGACGATTAATGATATATGGAAAGCTCTCTAGAAGGATATCCGTGTATATCCTTTCCACGATCCATTTTAAAAAATAATGTGATTTACGGATTAATCGATCATTTCTTCTTTTGAATATCTGAAAAAGATTTTTTAGTGATGCTAATTTTTGAGCACCATAACTTGTTTTGTTAGGACTCATATTTATCTTTAGAGTTCGAAATCCATTTGTCTTGTCTTTTGTAATTCTTTCTATTTGATTTCTGATTGTGCTTGTTCTATCAGTCAGATCTTTCATTTTGATTTCTGTCAGTGAATAATTTGTCCAATCCATAGATCGGGTTTGAATGGATGATTCATGAATAATCTGATTATTTATTATAGAATCTTTTTTTATTTCACTCGAATCCTCTCTCCATTTTTTTTGTTCTTTTGGGACCTTTAGAAACAAAAATTGGGTTCTTTCTTTGAAACTTTTTAGAACTCGAAAACTCCATTTTCTAATTGCTTTTTGGAGTTTTTTCAAAGGGGGTCCAAAATAATAACTAAACAAAATACCAAGTCCTACGAGAGGAGAACCAAAAGGACGGTCAGTTTCCAGTCCCCAAATCGTTAAAAAAGCAGCAGGACTTTCCTGCTTTGCATTTTGATCCCTATGAGAAGGTCGTATCTTAGATCGGTGCCAAGGTTTCAGACGGAAAGGAAATTGTATCATTATTTGTATACCCTCTGTGGCCCAGTTTTGGGGAAAAATTCCGTTTCTTCCTGGTTCTAGTACTGGCATACCATTATAGGTGCATATAACATACACTTCTTTATTCATCTCCCTTATATCCTGCTCCCACTCGGACTCTTGGCGTAATAAGAAACGGACAATATTTTTAGCTAGTATCAACGAAGGTAATACAATAGATTGTCTAAGCCTCGACTGAATTAGTAAAATCAAAGCTCTTATTCCATGAGCATAAATAAGGATATCATAGAGGTCTGATATTCTTTCTCGTGTCCTTTCTATTCGTTCCATTTCCGTCTGCCCGTCCCGCCCCTTTTCCATTTCATTGACTTCTTTTTGAATTTCTTCGTAGCTTTTGTTTTCCTCCATGTACATTTTTTTTTGTTTTTTCAACCTCTTTATTCTTTTTGCTACGCTTCCTTTTATACCCTTTCTAAAAATGTCTTGTATTAGGTCGTAAATCTCAATTACTGATAATATGAATGGTTCGAAAAGAACATCCCAAGAAAATCCTACCCTGTCGAAAAAAAGTGGGGAATACGGATA